TCGTCTAAAATTATTTTCAACAAAAAAAGTACGTTCTTTATTTCCAGAACACACACAAGAAAAAATTGATTCAGAAGATCGAATACTAATTTTAAAAATTTTATTCGATGTAGTTATAACGGATCCCAACGACCAAAGAATTAGAAAAAACTCTATTGGAATAAAAGAAATTAGTAAAAAGGTTCCTCGCTGGTCATACAACTCAATTACTGGTTTAGGACAAAAAAAGAAAAACAGGGGCGAAACTGTAGCAGGGGCAATTCGTTCGAGAAAGTTCAAACATGTAGTTATTTTTACTGATAACCAGCCAAAGCCAAATACCTCCACGTATATTAATACAAAATATACTAAGAGTCCTAAGCAAGCAAAGAAAGTGAATTTGACCCATTATTCACAACAATCGGATTTTCGTCGAGGTCTAATCAAAGGCTCCATGCGCGCACAAAGACGTAAAACTATTACTTGGGAACTGTTTCAAGCAAATGTGCATTCCCCGCTTTTTTTGGACAGGCTAGACAAATCTTTTTTTTTTTCTTTTGATATTTCCGAACTGATGAAAGTAATTTTTAAAAATTGGATGTGGAAACAAAAAGACAAAAAACTTTCTGATTCTAAAATTGAAAAGCAAAAAAAAATTGATAACCAAGAGGAGGACAAAAGAGAAAAATACAAAAGAAAAGAAAAAACAGAGATACCCATAGCAGAAATCTGGAATACATTTTTTTTTGCTCAAATACTCAGAAGTTTTGTATTATTAACTCAATCAATTCTTAGAAAATATATTATATTACCTTCACTGATAATAGCTAAAAATATTGCTCGCATGCTATTATTTCAAATTCCCGAATGGTCCGAGGATTTAAAGGATTGGAATAGGGAAATGTATGTAAAATGCACCCATAATGGTGTTCAATTATCCGAACGAGAATTTCCGAAAAACTGGTTAACAGAGGGTATTCAGATAAAGATCCTATTTCCTTTTTGCCTGAAACCCTGGCACAAATCTAAGCTACAATTCCCTCATAAAGATGCAATGAAAAAAAAAGGGGGACAAAAAAACAACGATTTTTGTTTTTTAACAGTTTGGGGAATGGAGGCGGAGTTGCCTTTTGGTCCTCCCCGAAAAAGACCTTCATTTTTTAAACCCATTTTCAAAGAACTAAAAAAAAAAATTAGACAATTGAAAACAAAGTCTTTAAGAGTTTTAAAAGAAAGAACCAAAATTTTTCAACAAATCGCAAAAGAAACAAAAAGATGGGTCATCAAAAGAATTCTATTACTAAAAGTAAAAGGAAGAGTAAAAGAACTTTCAAAAACAAACAAAATTCCATTATTTAGATTGCGAGAAATAGATGAATTGGGTGAAGATAAAAAAGATTTGATAATGAGTAATCGGATGATTCACGAATCGTCCATTCAAATTCGATCTATGGATTGGACAAATTTAGCACTGCCCGAAAAAAAAATAAAAGATCTGACTAATCGAACAAACATAATAAAAAAGAAAATAGAAAAAATTACAAAAGAAAAGAAAAAAAAACAGCTAACTTACGAAATAAATATTAGTTCGAACAAAACAAGTTATCGTCCTAAAATATTAGGAGCGTCCAAAAAGATTTGGCAAATATTAAAAAAAAGAAATACTCGATTAATTGGTAAATCATATTTCTTTATAAAATTTTTCATTGAAGGGATATACATAAAAATTTTTCTAGCTATTGTCAATATTCCAAGAATCAATGCCCATTTTTTTTTTGAATCACCAAAAAAAATCCAAATTATTGAGAAAAATATCCACAATAATGAAACAAATCAGGAAAGAATTAATAAAACAAGTAAAAGTCAAAATGAAATTCACTTTATTTCGACTATAAAAAAATCACTTTCTAAGGTTAGTAATAAGAATTCAAAGATTTCTTATGATTTCTCTTTTTTCTCACAATCACAAGCATATGTATTTTACAAATTATCACAAACCCAACTTATTCACTTTTATAATTTAAGATTTGTCTTTCAATATGACGGAACATCCCTTTTTCTTAAGAAGGAAATAAAAGATTATTTTAAAAAACAAGGAATATTTCATTACGAATTAAGACATGAATCTTTTTGGAATTTTGAAATGAATCAATGGAAAAACTGGTTAAAGGGGCATTATCCATATCAATCCGATTTATCTCGGATAAGATGGCCTATATTAGTACCACAAAAATGGCGAAATAGAGCCAATCAACACAGTATGGCTCAAAAGAAAGATTTAAACAAAAAGGGTTCATATGAAAAAAATGGATTAACTCATTCCGACAAACAAAATTTTTTTGAAGCGAATCCGTTACAGAATCAAAAAGATAATTTTAAAAAACACTATAAATATGATCTTTTATCATATAAATCTATTAATTATGAAGATAAGAAAGACTCGTATATTCATAAATCATTATTCCAAGTAAATAATAAAGAAGAAATCCTTTCTAATTCCAACATAAGGGAAGGCAAATTATTTGATATGTTGGGAGGTATCCCTATTAATAATTATCTAGAAGAAGATAATATTATGGATATGGATAAATTTTCGGATAGAAAATATTTTGATTGGAGAATTCTCGATTTTTGTCTTAGAAATAAGGTTGATATTGAAGTCTGGGTTGATATTGGTACCAACAGGAATCCAAATACTAAGATTGGGGCTGATAAGTATCAAATAATTGATGAAATTAATAAGAAAGTTCTTTTTTATCTTACAATTCATGAAGATGAAGAAATTAAACCATCCAATCAAAAAAAGTTCTTTTTTGATTGGATGGGAATGAATGAAGCAATACTAAGTTGTCCTATATCAAATCTGGAGCTTTGGTTCTTCCGAGAATTAGTGCTATTTTTTAATGCATATAAAAAAAAACCGTGGATCATACCAATCAAATTACTTCTTTTCAGTTTTAATGGAAATGAAAATGGGAATAAAAAAATAACTCGAAAGAAAAAGGAAGACCTTTTTATATCATCGAATCAAAAAAACTCTCTTGAATTATACAATAGAAGTAAAGAAGAAAAAGAACCCCCAGACCAAGGGAATCCTCGATCAGATGCACAAAACCAAGTAAGTCTTGGGTCAGTTCTCTCAAACCAAGAAAAAGATGTTGAAGCAAATTTTTCGGGATCAGACATCAAAAAACGTAGAACGAAAAAACAATACAAGAACAACACAGAAGCAGAACTTTATTTCTTCCTAAAAAAGTATTTGCATTTTCAGTTGAGATGGGATTCTTTTTTAAATCAAAGAATAATAAATAATATCAAGATCTATTGTCTCCTGCTTCGACTGATAAATCCAAGAGAAATTGCTATATCCTCTATTCAAGGGGGAGAAATGGGTCTGGATATTTTGACGATTCATAAGGATTTCACTCTTACAGAATTGGTGAAAGGGGGAATATTTATTATCGAACCGCTTCGTCTGTCTGTAAAAAATGATGGACAGTTTTTTATATATCAAATCGTAGGTATTTCATTGGTTCATAAGAATAAGCGCCAAATTACTAAAAGATACCGAGAAAAAAGCCATGTTCATAAAAAAAAAAATTATGAATCCATTGCAAGACATCAAAGAATGACTGGAAATAGAGACAAAAAGAATTATGATTTGCTTGTTCCTGAAAATATTTTATTCCCTAACCATCGTAGAGAATTGAGAACTCTGATTTGTTTCAATTGGAAGAATCAAAATGGTATTCAGAGAAATTCCGTATTTTGTAATAACGTAAAAAAAGGGGGTCACGTTTTGGATAAAAGCAAAGATCTTGCTAGAGAGAAAAAGAAACTAATTAAATTAAAGTTCTTTCTTTGGCCCAATTATCGATTAGAAGATTTAGTTTGTATGAATCGCTATTGGTTTAATACCAATAATGGCAGTCGTTTCAGTATGATAAGGATACATATGTATCCACGATTGCAAATTTGTTACTAGTACATTTTTCTTATCGATCGCGTACCATACGTACCATACCTGGTATATGAAAACAAAGAGACGGACACATGCCTTGTCTTACATTCCATTATGATACAGGATACCACTTTAAGGACATACGGATTGGTTAGATCTATAAATGAATTAACAGAATTTTTTTTTAGGTCTCGCTTTTTCTCTTTTGAAGAAATATACCATCCTTTTTATCCCTAATCACATTGAAAATGGGATTGATTGTTGATTGATTTTATCGGAAGTTCATAACGGCTTTAAGATGATTGTGTATATTCAATTCAAATGACTAACATTATTATTACTGATCAGTAAATTTCATATTAAAAGAAAGGGAAAAGAGGATTTCGTTTTATGGTAAAAAATTCATTCATCTCAGTTACTTTTCAAGAAAAAAAAAAAGAAAACAGTGGGTCTGTTGAATTTCAAGTATTAAGTTTCACTAATAAGATACAAAGACTTACTTCCCATTTGGAATTGCACAGAAAAGACTATTTATCTCAGAGGGGTTTACGGAAAGTTCTGGAAAAACGCCAACGCCTACTTTCTTATTTGTCAAAGAAAAATGGAGTACGTTATAAAGAATTAATTAGTCAGTTGAATATCCGGGAGTCAAAAAATCGTTAATTTGAAAAAAAGAATTTTGAATTATTTGATTTATTAGATTTTGAATCTTGATAACTTCTTTTTGTTTTCAACAATTCATGTAAGAATGAATCGAGGAAAAACCTATGAGTATACTAGCTACAGGAAAAGACCTTATGAGAGTAAATATGGGGCCTCACCACCCATCAATGCATGGTGTTCTTCGTCTCATCGTTACTCTCGATGGCGAAGATGTTATTGACTGTGAACCGATATTGGGTTATTTACACAGAGGGATGGAAAAAATTGCGGAAAACCGAACAATTATACAATATCTGCCTTATGTAACACGTTGGGATTATTTAGCTACTATGTTCACAGAAGCAATAACTGTAAATGGACCAGAACAGTTGGGAAATATTCAAGTACCTAAAAGGGCCAGCTATATCAGAGTAATTATGTTGGAGTTGAGTCGTATAGCCTCTCATCTGTTATGGCTCGGCCCTTTTATGGCAGATATTGGTGCACAGACTCCCTTCTTCTATATTTTCAGAGAAAGAGAATTAGTATATGATCTATTCGAAGCTGCCACCGGTATGAGAATGATGCATAATTATTTTCGTATCGGAGGGATAGCGGCCGATTTACCCCATGGCTGGATAGAGAAATGTTTGGATTTCTGTGATTATTTTTTAACGGGGGTTGTTGAATATCAAAAACTTATTACACGAAACCCTGTCTTTTTAGAACGAGTTGAAGGAGTAGGCATTTTTGGTGGAGAAGAAGCAATAAATTGGGGTTTATCAGGACCAATGCTACGAGCGTCTGGAATAGAATGGGATCTTCGTAAAGTGGATCATTATGAGTGTTACGACGAATTTGATTGGGAAGTCCAGTGGCAAAAAGAAGGGGATTCATTAGCTCGTTATTTAGTCCGAATCGGTGAAATGACAGAATCGGTAAAAATTATTCAACAGGCTTTGGAAGGAATTCCGGGGGGGCCCTATGAGAATTTAGAAATCCGATGCTTTGCTAGAGAAAGCGATCCAGAATGGAATGATTTTGAAGATCGATTCATTAGTAAAAAACCTTCTCCTACTTTTGAATTACCGAAACAAGAACTTTATGTGAGAGTCGAAGCCCCAAAAGGAGAATTGGGAATTTTTCTGATAGGAGATCAAAGTAGTTTTCCTTGGCGATGGAAAATTCGCCCACCGGGTTTTATCAATTTGCAAATTCTTCCTCAGTTAGTTAAAAGAATGAAATTGGCGGATATTATGACGATACTAGGTAGTATAGATATCATTATGGGAGAAGTTGATCGTTGAAATGATAGTTGATACAACAGAAGTACAAGATATTAATTCTTTTTCCCGATTGGAATCCTTAAAAGAGCTCTATGGGACCATACGGGTGTTTGCCCCTATTTTGACTCTTGTATTAGGAATCACAATAGGTGTACTAGTAATTGTGTGGTTAGAAAGAGAAATATCTGCAGGAATACAACAACGTATTGGCCCTGAATACGCCAGCCCTTTCGGAATTCTTCAAGCTTTAGCAGATGGAACAAAACTACTTTTCAAAGAGAATCTTCTTCCAGCTAGAGGAAATACTCGTTTCTTCAGTATTGGACCATCTATAGCAGTCATATCAATTCTACTAAGTTATTCAGTAATTCCTTTTAGTTATCACCTTGTTTTAGCGGATCTCAATATTGGTATTTTTTTATGGATTGCCGTTTCAAGTATTGCTCCTATTGGACTTCTTATGTCAGGATATGGATCAAATAATAAATATTCGTTTTTAGGTGGTCTGCGAGCTGCTGCTCAATCGATTAGTTATGAAATACCATTAACTTTATGTGTTTTATCAATATCTCTACGTGCGATTCGCTAAAATAGAAGCTTTTCTTTTCCTTCTAGAAAAAAAAAAAGAAATTTAATGGATATCCGCATTTTTTTTTTTTTTATTCATTTATTGATTCTTTAGGTTAATAAAAAAATTAGATAGTTATATATGAGTGAAAGAAAACAACTTCTAAATTCGCAGTAAAAGAAGATTGAGTCTCATTTCCTATGTACAAGAGTTAAGTTAAAGTAAACAAAAGTGGAAGATGCCCTTTACCCCAAGATTAGTTGATTGGTCATCCTAGCTTGAAGCGGGCTCAAAAGTCAACCGTATGGAGTTTTCACTATATGTTTGAATGTATTACAATACATATATTAACGAACGGGGGATTGAAAAAAAAAATGGGTGGATAATAAGGAACACTAAAATACACACAAAGAATTAGTAATGGAGATTATGTAAATTAACGAAAAAGATACGTCTGCATAACATAAAAAGAATACTAATTGGGGCTTTAAGTTGGTAGAAATGATCAGGCAGTACTCCCCACAATTCCGATTCAGAGTATGCTCCTATCCCCCAATTAAAGAAATTACTATCAGGAACGAAATAATCCCTTACTTTTTTGATTTTGAGGACCCCTTTTTCTCAGAAAGAAGAAGAGGAACAAAAAAAATAGAAAAAAAAGAAATTACAATAAAAAGAAAAGCGATTTTTTTTCTTATTTCTTTCCTATCTTCATAGAAAGAAAAATTGTGTCATGATTCATGAACTAATGGAATGTCTAATTTTTTTTTTTCGTAATCGAAAAAAAAAAAATGATGGCTCGAAATATCAATAGATATTTCTACAAAGAGTATTTTATTGAAGGATTTATTAAGTTATTACTCACCCCAAAAAAGTTGAAGGATGAGATCAATTCAGAAATGCTTTTTGATTTATTCTTATAGCAGACAGAATTCCATTGGTATAATTGGGGACCTTCCACGAGTCTATCTATGCTATAACCATATCAAGATAACGAATACTTGCCCGGTCCTTACATTTATTTGTGGCCCTGAGGAGCCGTATGAGGTGAAAATCTCATGTACGGTTTTGGAATAGCGATGGGAACAGTAATGTTATCACCGACTATGATTATCTAATAGTTCAAGTACAGTTGATATAGTCGGGGCGCAATCAAAATATGGTTTTTTGGGGTGGAATTTGTGGCGTCAACCTATAGGGTTTATCGTTTTTCTAATTTCTTCCCTAGCAGAATGCGAAAGATTACCTTTTGATTTACCAGAAGCAGAAGAAGAATTAGTAGCAGGCTATCAAACCGAATATTCAGGGATCAAATTTGGTTTATTTTACGTTGCTTCCTATCTAAATTTATTAGTTTCCTCATTATTTGTAACAGTTCTTTACTTGGGCGGTTGGAATCTTTCAATTCCGTACATATTTGTTCCTGAGTTATTTGAAATAAATAAAGCGGATGGAATCTTTGGAACGACAATTGGTATCTTTATTACATTAGCTAAAACTTATTTGTTCTTGTTCATTTCTATCACAACAAGATGGACTTTACCTAGACTAAGAATGGACCAATTATTAAATCTTGGCTGGAAATTTCTTTTACCTATTTCTCTTGGTAATTTATTATTAACAACCTCTTCCCAACTCCTTTCACTGTAAACAAAAAAAAAGATACTATATTCACGGCTTACCTCAAACAAGAGAAAGACAAAATTTATTCATAGATATTCCCGATATGTTCCCTATGGTAACTGGGTTCATGAATTATGGTCAACAAACAGTACGAGCTGCAAGGTACATCGGTCAAAGTTTCATGATTACCTTATCCCAAGCAAATCGTTTCCCTGTAACTATTCAATATCCTTATGAAAAATTAATAACATCAGAGCGCTTCCGCGGTCGAATCCATTTTGAATTTGATAAATGTATTGCTTGTGAAGTATGTGTTCGTGTATGTCCTATAGATCTGCCTGTTGTTGATTGGAAATTGGAAACGGATATTCGAAAGAAACGCTTGCTTAATTACAGTATTGATTTCGGAATTTGTATTTTTTGTGGTAACTGCGTTGAGTATTGTCCAACAAATTGTTTATCAATGACTGAAGAATATGAACTTGCTACTTACGACCGTCACGAATTGAATTACAATCAAATTGCTTTAGGTCGTTTACCAATGTCAGTAATTGACGATTTTACAATTCGAACAGTTTTGAATTCGTCTCAAAGAAAAAACGGGTAAATCTCTTTATTATTGGAAATTACAAAGGTTCCGTGTTGGTATAAAGGAATAAGGTCTTTCTCTTTGTTTGGTACAAATCCCAACTATAGATTGGATTATGAGAAGTACAAATTCATTTGTATTGAAAGTCTGTTAATATATCCACAATTTTTTCGAAATATAGACTTTCAATTTCCAACTGCCATTTCCAATAAAGAAAAGAACGAAATTGATCCAATAACTGTACCCACATCAATTCACACCTATTAGATTTGAATTGAATTCAATCGGGAATGCCTCATAAAAAAAAATTGCCTGGTCGGTTCAATAAGGTCATGAAAAAATATTTCGATTTATTTATCTCTTATTTTAATATAATGGATTTGGCTGGACCAATACATGATTTTCTTTTAGTTTTTCTAGGATCGGGTCTTATATTAGGAGGTCTGGGAGTGGTATTACTTACCAACCCGATTTATTCTGCCTTTTCATTGGGATTCGTTCTTATTTGTATATCCTTATTCTATATTCTATCAAATTCGCCTTTTGTAGCTGCTGCACAGCTCCTTATTTATGTAGGAGCTGTAAATGTTTTAATCATATTTGCTGTAATGTTCATGAATGGTTCAGACTATTCCAACGATTTTCATTTGAATCTTTGGACTATTGGGGATGGAGTTACTTCTCTGGTTTGTACAAGTCTTTTTTTGTCCTTACTCACTACTATTCTAGATACGTCGTGGTACGGGATTATTTGGACTACACGATCCAACCAGATTATAGAGCAAGATTTGATAAGTAATAGTCAACAAATTGGAATTCATTTATCAACCGACTTTTTTCTTCCATTTGAACTCATTTCGATAATTCTTTTAGTTGCTTTGATAGGTGCAATTGCCGTAGCTCGTCAGTAAAAAATCTTTATAACTAGCAACAGCAATCCAAATTCAACTTTTCTGTGTTAGCACATCTATTTGCCTTCAATTCTATTTGAATACTGTTTCATGTATAAATCAAATAGAATGATTCGATCTATTAGCAATATATTCTTTTGTTCTATACTTGTTAGATTATAAGCAATCAAATCACTTGACTTATTGTTCATATTGAAATGAATCGAAATTGGTACGGAGTTGGTCAATGATGCTCGAGCATGTACTTATTTTGAGTGCTTATTTATTTTCTATTGGTATCTATGGATTGATCACGAGCCGAAATATTGTCCGGGCCCTGATGTGTCTTGAACTTATACTAAATGCGGTTAATATAAATTTTGTAACATTTTCCGATTTTTTTGATAGTAGGCAATTAAAAGGAGATATTTTCTCAATTTTTGTTATAGCTATTGCAGCCGCTGAAGCAGCTATCGGATCAGCTATTGTTTCGTCAATTTATCGTAACAGAAAATCAATTCGTATCAATCAATCGACTTTGTTGAATAAATAAAATAGTATTTCAAAATAAGAATATTCATCAATTCGAATTAGCATCTATAATACGTCCTAACCTCGATCATATTGGCAAAAACGTAAAAAATCAAAGTATCTTTGTTCCCTCTTATCAGTTGATCCAGAAATGGATTGATTCCAAAATTCTGGTAAATCGTTGATTGATCTGGTGTTTCAATATATGATTCATTTCCAAAATTACTAGATCGAAAATTTATGAATTCAGAAATTGATAGATTCAATGTCACATTCAGTAAAGATTTATGATACATGTATAGGGTGTACTCAATGTGTCCGAGCATGTCCCACGGATGTATTAGAAATGATACCTTGGGACGGATGTAAAGCTAAACAAATTGCTTCTGCTCCAAGAACGGAGGATTGTGTTGGTTGTAAGAGATGTGAATCCGCCTGTCCAACGGATTTCTTGAGTGTTCGAGTTTATTTATGGCATGAAACAACTCGAAGCATGGGTCTAGCTTATTGATATTGATACGTTCCCAAAAACCCCACTTGAATCTATTTTGAATACATTTTTTTTACTTACTGATTACCGACAAAAACCCGTACTCGAAAAATAAAAAAAAAAAATTAAGAATATATATTCTATTTTTCGAGCACGGTTTTGTCTGGTTCGAGTGTATCTTGCCTTTACCACGAACTTTTTTCCTTGGTTAACAATAATTGTAGTTTTTCCGATAGCCACGGGTTTTTTCATTTTCTTTCTCCCTCATAGAGGAAATAAGGTGACTAGGGGGTATACTATATATATATGCGTGCTAGAACTCCTTCTAACGACCTATGCCTTCTGTTATCATTTTGAATTGGACGATCCATTAATACAACTCGCAGAGGATTATAAATGGATCAATTTTTTTGGTTTTTACTGGAGATTGGGAATAGATGGACTTTCCCTAGGACCCATTTTATTGACGGGATTTATCACCACTTTAGCTACGTTAGCGGCTTGGCCAGTTACTCGGAATTCCCGATTATTCTATTTCCTGATGTTAGCAATGTATAGCGGTCAAATAGGATCATTTGCTTCTCGTGACCTTTTACTTTTTTTCATCATGTGGGAATTAGAATTAATTCCTGTTTATCTACTTCTATCAGCATGGGGTGGAAAGAAACGTCTTTATTCAGCTACAAAGTTTATTTTGTACACTGCAGGAGGTTCCGTTTTTCTATTAATAGGAGTTTTGGGTATCGGTTTATACGGTTCCAATGAACCAACATTAAATTTGGAAATATTAGCTAATCGATCGTATCCCGTGGCACTGGAAATACTATTCTATATTGGATTTCTTATTGCTTTTGCTGTCAAATCACCGATTATACCCTTACATACATGGTTACCAGACACCCATGGGGAGGCCCATTACAGTACTTGTATGCTTCTGGCCGGAATCTTATTAAAAATGGGAGCATATGGCTTGGTTCGGATCAATATGGAACTATTACCGCACGCTCATTCTCTATTTTCTCCCTGGTTAATCATAGTAGGTACAATGCAAATAATTTATGCAGCTTTAACATCTCCTGGCCAACGCAATTTAAAAAAAAGAATCGCCTATTCCTCTGTATCTCATATGGGTTTCATAATTATAGGAATTGGCTCGATAACTGATACAGGACTCAGCGGAGCCATTTTACAAATAATTTCTCATGGGTTTATTAGCGCTGCACTTTTTTTCTTAGCAGGAACGAGTTATGATAGAATACGTCATGGTTATCTTGACGAAATGGGCGGACTGGCTATACCAATTCCAAAGATATTCACGCTATTTAGTATCTTATCAATGGCTTCCCTTGCATTACCGGGCATGAGTGGTTTTGTTGCGGAATTGATAGTCTTTTTTGGAATAATTACTAGCCAAAAATATTTTTTAATAGCAAAAATACTGATTACTTTTGTAATGGCAATTGGAATGATATTAACTCCTATTTATTCATTATCTATGTTACGGCAAATGTTTTATGGGTACAAGCTATTTAATGGCGTAAACTCTTATTTTTTTGATTCTGGACCACGGGAATTATTTGTTTTGATCTCTATTCTTCTACCCGTACTTGGTATTGGTATTTATCCGGATTTCGTTCTGTCACTATCAGTGGACAAGGTCGAAGCTATTCTATCTAATTTTTTTATAGAGAATTTTCATGAATAAAAAAAGAAAAAATAAATTTGAATTGTAACCAAACCCCTTTGGCGTTTGTGAGAACCTTTTGAATCAAGTAGTGGAGTGATTCAAAAGGTTCTCGGCGGTTTCCACTCAGTTTCGTTTATATATATGCGCTGTCCTATGTTTGTCTTCATCAGGCCCTTTCTTTTCTTCAATTTGCAATTCAATTAGATGTGAATTGTTAATTAAATGAACCATAACTATGTAACCCTATTCCTAATAGATTGACCCCGAAATAACATATCCAAATTATAACAAAGCCCATAGAAGCCACAATTGCGGAATTAAAACCTTCCGATTTTTTATTTGTTCGAGTATGGAAATAAATCCCGAATATAGTCCAAGTAATAAATGCCCAAGTTTCCTTTGGATCCCAATTCCAATATGATCCCCATGCCTCATTAGCCCATACTGCGCCTGAAAGAATACCTATGGTTAAAAAGATAAATCCTAGACTAATAATATGATAACTCCAATGATCCAATTGTTGAATCAATTGATACCTGTAATAATTTCTAGCAGAAAAAAAATAAGTATTTAGTAAAACATTGGTTTTTGCATTCATGTATTGTATTTCACCGAAGGAAAATGACTCAGTTACAGTTCCATTTAATAATTTATTGCTTTTACCAAAAATCCTTATCACTTTTCGAAATGTAATGACTAGAAGAGCTGTGGATAATAATGATCCGCATAAAAGAGCTGCATAGCCGAATACCATCATACTTACGTGCATCATTAACCACTGAACTTGTAGAGCGGGCACTAATATTCCGGATTGATGCATTTTGGTTAACAAACACGAAGTTGCAAAGCCTTGGGTAAAAATAGCACTTGGCGCGGTTATTGCGCTTAAATGATTTTTATGTTTTAAAATCCTATGAATAATGGAGAAACTCCATGACAGAAAGATTAATGATTCATATAAATCACTTAATGGGAAATGCCCCGAATAAATCCAACGAATTACTAATAATCCTGTTAGACAGAAAAGGGTAGCTATCATCCCCTTTTCTGATGAATGATATAGTCCTACGATTTCATCGACTAATAAGGTTATTAAATGAATTGTAATTCCAATTGAAATGACCGAAAATGATATATGAGTTAATATATGTTCTAAAGTTGAAAATATCATAAATAAAAAATGAAATTAAAAGTAAAAAGTGAAAGTCTCTTGAGTATACGGAATGGAAATCGGAAATTCAATTCATTATAGGGCTTTTATATATCTTTTAGAAGATTAGAAGATGTTATGCCGCCACTCGGATTCGAACCGAGATGCTCTAGCACTGCTTCCTAAGAGCAGCGTGTCTACCGATTTCACCATAGCGGCTTGCTAGAAATAATAATAACTTATTTTTATTTAATCGTCGAGATTGAAAGTGAAAGAGAAAGTTTCAATGAAATACTTTTTATTTTTAGGAAGCATTCAATTGATGTTTTAGGAAGCATTCAATTGATGAATAAAAACCTGTTTCAATAGAGATTGAAACAATCCCTTTTTTATCGTTTTATTTAGTTATTTAAGGTTTCAGTTTTATTTAACTTAACAATTTAACAATAACATATTCTTTTTCTTTTTTATGGATCACGATCACAATTTAAGCATAATATCCAATAATTCAAAAAAAAAAATTATTTAATTTGCATAACTTTTGTCTTGTGATAATCGTTAGGTTTTTTTTCAGTATGAATTTGTCTTAGGGTTTATCAAACCAATTAGGTATTGAGCTATACATATTATATAAAAGAATTTGGATTTCTATTGTCCTACTTTAAAAATTGATTTCTAAATCCGATTTCTAAAAATAGATTTTTTTAGATTGATTCTCCCTTTCAAACATAGGATTTTTTTATTACTTCTAAATTGCATACTATTCGTATAGAAATTAGAAATACGCCGAAATGGCGAAAGACGCTTTTCTCATTCTCACTTGGAGTGATGATTCAGAAAGTTAAAAAAAAACAGTATAATTAATAATTAGTTTCAACAACTCATTGCTTTTGTCTAAAGATTTCAATTTATGCTATTCTATAGCATAAATTGAAATAGAAAAGGAGAAATAGAAAAGAAAAAAAAAAAAAAAAAAGAAAAGACAAAACAAAACCTTTATTATTGTCTTATTTATAATTTATTATTGTCTTATTTATAAGTGGGTGGGTGATGGGGAAATTAAGAATCCCCATCCCGGGAATGAAAAGCATATTCAAATACAAATAAAGGCAAAACTCTCAATTTTTATTCCTTTTTTTTTTTCAAATAAAAAAAAGTACCAATTCAGTAGCCAAATCCATTGGTTCAAAACAGTAGGGAATGGAAATCATTATTTATTACTTACTTTTTCTATTTCTATTTTTTTTTTTACTTCTATTTTTCTATTCTATATTAAAAAATGGAATCTAAATTCGAAACGAAATTGGCTCGTTTTTGGAGTCAGGTGGATGCGGATTCCAATTATTCCAACGTTTTATTCATTATTTGTCGTACAAAAAACTTTTTGAATTCCCGGTCGAAAGGGATTTCGCTAACGAAAAAGCTTTCAGCGCTGCCCAATATCCCCCTTTTTTCCAAATATTTTTACGAATACGTTTTTTTAATATAGAACTACGTTTTTTTGGAACTGCCATTCAAAAAATAAAAAGTTATTCATTGCAAAAATTGGATGTGAAAGACATCTATTGTTTAAAACAAATCGTTTTTTTTTTTTTTCAATTCCTATTCCATACAATATCTGAGGCAAAATAATTTGTATTTCGGAGTTATTTGTGATACCTTTCTATCTCTGTCTCTTTTTGGGATGTTCCATTTGTACATAAAAAATACATATCGAACAAGCTTAAGAACCCTTACCTACCTAATAAAAAACTTGAATCTTTTTCTTTTCTAGTAATTGGTTATTAAATGCCATTTATTAGAATAGAACATAATCAATCAGTCCCGAATGAAACTCGTTAATTATTCTGAATAAACAAACAAAAATACCTAGTTCTTTTTTTATTAGGCAAAGTTATGGGACATCCGATGATTGATATCAAAATAAAGTACTTCTTTTTTTTTTTGTCCAATTTTTTAGTCTTGATATATGTCCATAAATTTTTGTAATAGGGAATAATAATGGAAATTGTAATTTGCTGCTACGTTTTCCTAAAAATCTTACTTAGTATAAACTTAGTATAAACTTAGTATAAAATAATTCGTTATTTTTCACTTTGAAAATTTTTGAAGTAGTTGAGAAAGGTTCAAACTAACTACGAACAGAAAATTCCATTTGAGTTTCAGTTGCTTTTTTAATACTTTAGTAATCCCTTTTAAAAGAGATAAGAACCGGTGAATCAGAAACAATTAATTAAGAATAAAAAAAATTATTATTTTTATGGAACATACATATCAATATTCTTGGATCATACCTTTCGTTCTGCTTCCAGTTCCTATGTTAATAGGAGTGGGACTTCTACTTTTTCCAACGGCAACAAAAAATCTTCGCCGTATTTGGGCTTTTCCTAGTATTTTTTTGTTAAGTATAGTTATGATTTTTTCGGTCGATCTATCTATTCAGCAAATAAATAGGAGTTCTATCTATCAATACATATGGTCTTGGACCATCAATAATGATTTTTCTTTCGAGTTCGGACACTTTATTGATCCGCTTACTTCTATTATGTCAATATTAATCACCACAGTTGGAATTCTGGTTCTTTTTTATAGCGACAATTATATGTCTCATGATCAAGGATATTTGAGATTTTTTGCTTATATGAGTTTTTTCAATACTTCCATGTTGGGATTAGTTACAAGTTCGAATTTGATACAAATTTATATTTTTTGGGAGTTGGTTGGGATGTGTTCTTATCTATTAATAGGGTTTTGGTTCACACGACCTAGTGCGGCAAGTGCTTGTCAAAAAGCCTTTGTAACTAATCGTGTAGGGGATTTTGGTTTATTATTAGGAATCTTAGGTCTTTATTGGACAACGGGTAGTTTTGAATTTCGGGATTTGTTCGAAATATTCAATAACTTGATTTATAAGAAGGAGGTTCACTTTTTATTTGTTACTTTGTGTGCCTTTCTATTATTTGGCGGCGCAGTTGCTAAATCCGCACAATTTCCCCTTCATGTATGGTTACCTGATGCCATGGAGGGACCTACTCCTATTTCGGCTCTTATCCACGCCGCTACTATGGTAGCAGCAGGAATTTTTCTTGTAGCTCGTCTTCTTCCACTTTTCATAGCGATACCATACATAATGAATCTAATATCTTTTATAGGTATAATAACAGTATTATTAGGAGCCACTTTAGCTCTTGCTCAAAAAGATATTAAGAAAAGTTTAGCCTATTCTACAATGTCTCAATTGGGTTATATGATGTTAGCTCTAGGTATGGGGTCTTATCGAGCCGCTTTATTTCATTTGATTACTCATGCTTATTCGAAAGCCTTGTTGTTTTTAGGATCCGGATCAATTATTCATTCAATGGAAGCTCTTGTTGGATACGCTCCAGATAAAAGCCAGAATATGGCTCTTATGGGCGGGTTAAGAAAGCACGTGCCAATTACAAAAACTGCTTTTTTATTAGGTACACTTTCTCTTTGTGGTATTCCACCTCTTGCTTGTTTTTGGTCCAAAGATGAAATTCTTAATGATAGTTGGTTATATTCACCGATTTTCGCAATAATTGCTTCTTTCACAGCCGGATTAACTGCATTTTATATGTTTCGGATTTATTTACTTACTTTTGAAGGACATTTAAACGTTCGTTTTCAAAATTACAGTGGCAAAAAAGGAAATTCCTTCTATTCAATATCTCTATGGGGTAAAGAGGAGCAAAAATCGATTAAAAAAAGTTTTCCTTTAGTTGCTTTATTAAAAATAAATAATAATGAAAGGGAAAGGACTTCTTTTTTTTCGAAGAAAACATACCGAATGGATACTCATGTAACAAAAATGCCTTTTCTTACTATTTTGCCTTTTGGTCCTACAAAGACTTTTTTTTATCCCCATGAATCGGACAATACTATGCTATTCTCTATGCTTATATTAGTCTTATTTCCTTTGTTTGTTGGAGCCATAGGAATCCCCTTTAATCAATTTAATCAAGAAGGAAACAATTTTGATATCTTATCAAAATTGTTAACTCCGTCTATAAACCTTTTACATCAAAATTCAAATCATTTTTTTGATTGGTATGAATTTTTGCCAAATGCAACTTTTTCAGTTAG